ACCACCTGATGTCCGTCCGATGCATCAACTATGCTTATTTCATATCCCCCCTTTTCTTTACGTACTATTTTGTTTACTATACCTGCTGATGTAGCATTATAGACTGTATTGTTACTTTTGCTTCCATCAGGATAAATCTGTCCCCTTCCTCTGTTCCCACCTACATATATAGGATATTTTAAAAAGTGAACGTCTTTTTTCGTAGCCGGGTCGGGGGAAAGAATAGGAAAAACGATTTCACTATATTTCTGACCAGGAGCGGGACCTATCACAAGAATATTTTTTTTATTGGGACGATAATTCTGAAAAGAGAGATTTCCCATCTTTTCTTTCACCTCAGGAGAAATACGATCGGGAGGGGCTAATTCGAATCCTTCGGGTAAAATAAGAACAGCCCCCACATTCAAAGCCCCTTTTTTACCATTAGCAAGAACTTGTTTCAGTTGCATATCATAAGGGATTCGAACAACTGCTTCAAATACAGTATCAGGAAGCACAGCTTGCGGAACTTCAATATCCACGGGTTTACTAGCTAAATGGCAATTGGCACATACAATTCGCCCAGTTGCTTCTCGTGGATTTTCATAACCCTGTTGTGCGAAAATGGGATATGCATTTGAAATAGATGCCCGAGTTATTACATATATCATGATCGATACAAAAATGGATCGAGTTATCTGTGCCTTTACCCCCCAAAAAGTATTTCTATTTTGCATGGTCCAATCATTGATCACGGAATTTCTACAATAAATTAGATAGGTAACTAATATAGTTTCCCTACCCACGAGTCTGCTATTGTACTGGAATATAGCATAGGATGAATACCTTTAACAGGTAGAAAAAAAAATATAAAGAATAAGTAAGATTAAAAATGCTTTTTTTATACACGAAAAAAGATTATGATTTGATTGATATCGAGAGATCAAATGAGTTCTTCATTCATTCATTGAATGATAAATAACTACAAGTGAAGGAGATACACGATTTAAATAATGGAAGATCCAATATTTCACAATTGTATCTAGAATAACTGGAAAAGTGGAAACAAGACCAGATATAATTTGATCGTTATGAGCCAATCCAAAATCGTTGTAGACCAAACCAATCATTAGTTCCCAACCATGGGTGGAGTGAAATCCGATCCATAAATCAGTGATTAAAAGAATGGAAAAAGCCTTTATCGTGTCACTTAAGTTATACAACAATTTTTGAACCCAAGAATTAAGAATGATAAGTTCTTCATTACTCAGAAAAAAATAACCACTTAGAATAACAAAACAGATTATATTTGTGGAGAAATGCAAAATGATATGGAGATTATATTCATTGTGTGTTTTGATCAATTGTATTGTTTCCTTGTGTATCTCTATACCAAACTTTTGTATATGTGTCTCTGGGTACTCTTTTATCATTTCGTCCAAGAGGAATAGTTCTTCTAGTTCTATGAATCTTTCTAGAACGTTTTTCTCTTGAATATCATTCAAAAAGGTTTCGGATTGTCCACTATTCCACCAGTTAGTAATCCAGGGTTCCAGACTTTTATTAAATGAGAGAGAGACCCACCAGGGCAAAAATACTATAGATACAAGATATGGTATGGAAATCAATGCTTTCTTTTTTTTCATTTTTTATCTGTGAATTGGTAATGAACTTGCTTCAATCGTTGACTCTATCTGATATTTTTATAAAGAACGAGTTATATAACAAGGTATCGAGTCTATGGATCTATTCTCATTTTTGTGTAAAAATTTAGTCCTTGAATCTATAAAGAATAGAAAAATAGAATAAAACTCCTTTTGGATTCGTATGAAAAAAAAATTATCAAATAGTATTTCCAGATATCTCAATTGGGCAAATTCGAACCAATTTCATCTTCATTTGTTCCTTTTGATGAATACTCGAAAAACCACTTCAAATAACGAAACAAATATTATTCATATTTCGAGACGAGCCCCCCCCCGATCAATGAATTTTTCGAAATGTTTCACTTTCACCGCCTAAACACATCCCAGAAATAAGGTATCAATTCAAAATCTTGAACCTAAAAAGAGGAATTTATTATTATGAAATAAATTTAGGATATATTTAAAGAATTGAGTCGGGCTCTGTACATATACAAAATAGTTTTGGTATACAAAAAACTTATTCTTTTTAAGAATATTTTCTTTTTTTTTATAGTTAATTTTATTATAGTTACCCATATAGGTTCTCCGCTTTTTGTTTTATTCTATGTGGCGCCGCGCGCCAACAGAACAGGAACATAAAATAGAATTTGCTCGAATGAGCATTCTGAATAAACTTCAGTTGTAGTAAATAAAAGGGGGGTTAGCAAGTTTTTTCCCTCATGCTGAGAAAACCATTATTTTTCAAAATACTTCAATCGGTACGTGCAAGAAATACGCCAATTCGGCAGCTTTTTGTTCAATTTCTCGTGGAGTAAAATTCTCATCAGTACGAGTCAAGGGAATGGCTCCTTGGCCTCTGATTTCCATATAAAGGATACGACGAGGATAAAGACCCTCTTTAACCTGCATTCTGATTGATTGGATATCTCGCATAAGGAAGCGAAGGAAGATGCGGCGATTTATTCCAGGAAATCCCCAACGAAAAATACACACTATTCCTTCTTTTCTATCGAATCGGTCATAACCACTACCCACATTCCACGAAATTGTGCACCACAAATAGGAGCTAATGAATAGTCCCGCGACCCCATAGAAAGACATGACAATACCTTGTGGAAAAAAAATGATTTGCTGAGATGGAAATACAGATATCAGATTCCTACCAAGATAACTAGAAGTTCCAACCACTAAGAATCCTAGTGAACCTAAAAAAAGGATACAGGCCCAGCAAAAATTACTTGTTTTTCGAGATCCCGTTATAAGTTCTATCCATATATGTTCTGATCGCCAGTTCATACTATACTAGATCCAGTTGTATTCGATTGGAATTGAGAGAATAATCCAAATGAAATTTGACTTTACTTGTCTTGATGCTGAAGTAACTCTCATCAACTAGCACTATTCTGATGCGAAGCATTAATAGTAATTAATCAAATACATTAATTTGTAGACAGATATCATCTATCTACGTGCATAACAACATTTGTGTTCAGAAAGAGACACATATCGTATCATATTACACTAAATAAATATCTGTATTATAATCTAGTCAGTGTTCAAATAAATTGATGAGATTTGTTTCCATCGTATCTAGACAATCTTATTTTTTTGGACATAAAGAGATAACGAAGCCATTGCAATTGCCGGAAATACTAGGCCTACTAAGGGCACAAAAATGGAGGGTAAGTTAAAATCTGTCATAGAATGGGTACCTCGATTTACTATTTGTACCTCTTATAAAGAGGTCTTATGATAACTATATCTATTATAAATAATAATAACTAGTTAATAAGTGCAAGGGATCTAATATAAAAATGAATTAAGTTACTATCTATTCATTTTTATATCATCTTTTTACACGAATATCAAAGAATTTCTTATCAGTTCACGACTCTAACTAACCCGATCCAACAAACAGGGATTCATAGTAAAAATGGGGTTCTCGGTAGATATAGAAATCATCTCTATTCTATATTTCTTCTTTCTATATTTTAATATTTTATTTCTATATTTTATATTTTTTAATATTGTCTGTATTAATACCTAAGAAGGTGAGAGAAAATTGTTTTTTTTTTGATTCAAAGGAAGGAAACCATGAAGTTGAAATAACTCACTCAGAACACCTTTTAAAGGATTACGTGGTACAATTGGGTCGAATAAGCCCTTATGGAATAAATATTCAGCCGATTGTGAACCATCAGGCACTGTCTTATTCAATGTTTGTTCAATTACTCTTTTACCCGCAAATGCAATGTAGGCATTAGGTTCAGCAATAATGACATCCCCCAACATACCAAAACTTGCCGTCACCCCACCAGTTGTAGGAGATGTAAGGATTGATACATAGAATAACTTTTTATTTGATTGATAATTATATGAGGCAGAAGATATTTTAGCCATTTGCATCAAGCTCAAACTTCCTTCTTGCATGCGCGCTCCCCCAGAAGCACACACAATAATGACAGGTAGAGATCTATTAGTAGCATACTCGATCAAACGGGTGATTTTCTCGCCTACTACGGATCCCATACTACCTCCCATGAACTGAAAATCCATAACCCCAATTGCTACAGGAATACCATTTAGTTGACCTATGCCAGTTTGAACAGCTTCAGTTAAACCTGTCTTTCTTTGATAAGAATCAATACGATCTCTATAAGGTTCCTCCTCTGAATGAAATTCTATAGGGTCTATAGAGACCATATCTTCATCCATAGGATCCCAAGTATCCGGATCAATCGAAACTTCGATTCTATCTGAACTACTCATTTTCAAATGATATCCACACTGTTCACAAATATTCATTTTTGACCTAAAAAATTTTTTATAATTTAATCCATAACAATTTTCGCATTGAACCCATAAATGTCTGTATTTTTTATTTATATCATAATCGTTAGAATTTTCTCTCATATTGAAATCGCTGCCATTACTACTAGTTCTTATACTAGAACTACCACTTTGACTACTACTTACACTTTCAGTACAAATGAAACTATAAATGTAACCATCACTGTAATTGACGATATCACCCGAAATGTAACTAGTAATACTACTATCGATTTCAAAACGAAGATAACTATCAATACAATTAGTAATGTGATTATTCCAACTAAATGGAGTATCATACATGTAATGATAGTAGTAGTTATTCTTATTTTTAGACCCCTTATTCAAATAACTAGAAAAGAAACTTTCTAGTTCACCCAAAAAAGAACTATTATTGTCAATCTCAAAAATCTGATTTTCAATATCAAAATATACAGAATAACTATCGCCATTACTATCCCTAACTAAAAAAGTGTCATCAGAGATCAAACTCCAAATATTCCTGATCTCAAATAAATAATCAACAGTACTGAAACTATAATTGTT